CCCTAATCGAATTGTTTGGGATTCAGAAGTGAAAGAAATCATTTTATCTACTAATAGTGGACAAATTGGCGTATTACCAAATCACGCTCCTATTGCCACAGCAGTAGATATAGGTATTTTGAGAATACGCCTTAACGACCAATGGCTAACGATGGCTCTGATGGGCGGTTTTGCTAGAATAGGTAATAATGAAATCACTGTTTTAGTAAATGATGCAGAGAAAAGTAGTGACATCGATCCACAAGAAGCTCAGCAAACTCTTGAAATAGCGGAAGATGCTTTGAGAAAAGCTGAAGGAAAGAGACAAACAATTGAGGCAAATCTAGCTCTACGACGGGCTAGGACACGAGTAGAGGCTATCAACGCCATTTCATAACCAGTCGGTGTGTCCGAATAATCATCAATTTATACACCCTATATTTGGTTATTTTGTTTGACTTGATTCTGTCGATTAAATACAATCAAGCGAAATCATATTTTTATGATCACATTTTTATGCAACGAAAAAGAAATAGAATAGAAAAGATACAAAAAAAATATTACTAAAATCAAATGGGTATAAAAACTTATTAGATACCATTGACCGCGGTATCTAATAAGTTCTACCTACTATTGGATTTGAACCAATGACTCCCGCCGTATGAAAGCAATACTCTAACCGCTGAGTTAAGTAGGTCATTTATCTTCACAAAGAAAACCAAAAGGGACTCCTCCCGTCGATGGATTATAAATATCATATTACTTAGAAGCAATACCGATCAATATGATCTTGGATCATGGAATAGTCATCTTGACAAGAAATTATCTACATAATAAAATATGTATTACAAGCACTAAGGGCTGTAGCTCAGTTGGTAGAGCACCTCGTTTACACGCGCGCCGATGTTTTTCAGGGGAGTGCATCATGCAATCAAAAAAATTGATCTTATTGATAAATCGATGTCTTACTCGATAACTTTGAGGGAAGAAGAGAACAATAGCCTGACAAGGGTTCGGTCCGATTTAGGTGCCCAGTTAGGTGCCAAACAGACCCCACCGTTGATTTGATATATTGATAAGGTGAATACCTAGTCTATTCAATGCTAGGCTGAGTATCAGGGCCTCAAAAAAACCTCTTTTCGTCCTATGAACTTTAAGGTGTATGAAGTTTTCATATTTGATTTTTAAGTAGAGCGATAGAGACTTCATTTCACTTAAGTGAATCTAGGCCAGAGGCAAACCTACGTCAAGATAACCCCCCTTGAAAAACTTTGGTAGTGTTCCTGAATCTGAATCAACATAATGACTCAGAGCACATGGAGCCATCTTCTTATTTTTCTGTCAAAAATAAAAATGGCGGACTAGCTGATATTTCTATCAGTTAATGAAAGAGCCCAATGCACAAAAAATGCATGTTGGGTCTTTGAAACAGTTCATATCATTTTGATAATAATAAGTTTGATCTGTTTTACCGAGAAGGTCTACGGTTCGAGTCCGTATAGCCCTAGAGCCCTATACAATTCAAACAATTCAAAAAAAAAAAACGAATAAATATTCGAATACAAAAAATGGTCTCTTTTTTTATTTGATTTTCCTCGTTATTGTTTTAACTGACTGATTGCTTCATCAAAAGACAATCATTCCTATAAGCCCATTCATTGGGAAAGCAAAAACACATTTCATTTCAATGGACCCAATTGATCTTTTTCTAGTTGTGGATAAAAAAACCAACTTTTCCTCATTACTCTTCGTAGTCAAATTCATATGGAATTTTCCTCTTTTCCTGTCCGAAATCAACGAGTTAATTATACTACCCTTCTTTGGTATATCCAATTCTAGTGAATTTTGTATCATAACACGAGTCTGGTTAAAAACTCCAACCTAACCCAACCCCAATTTTGTGCAAAAGATAAAGTTTGAAAAAACTAATATCTTTGCTAATGCTAAGTTTCATTGTAAACATTGTCAACAACGTAAAATAGGCTTAGTATACCTTACTTAGACCTAGTCTTCTCTTTCGATAGAAAATCCTCCATTGGGATTGGATTCTAATACTAATAAAAGTAATATACCAAGACCCTTCTATTCTAAAGAAAATTCCTCTACATTCTCTTACATCTGACTACTTGTGACTACTTGTTCTATTCTAAACCACTAATAAAAAAGAGACAAAAGGACATATTCATAAAAAAGGGAAATTCAATCTATTCTATAAAGATAATCAAATAGAAAGGATAATAAAAATCGATTTCAATTTCGACCAATTTATAATAACTTTATAATAACTAATAATTTTATAATAACTAATAAATAGAATTCAAAATTCGAAAAAAAAAAAATGAGAATTCTATTTAGAATCCCTTTTCTTTAGAGAGAATTCTCGGTAAGATTGAGATGAAAACAAGAGAATTTGGATAAGAGCAATAGTTAGCTAAAAAAAAGCAAAAGTTATGTACTAAAAATAGGATTCTAATCGATGAATCTTGAAAGGAACCACGCCCCGCAAAAGGAAACTAGATGG